AGATTATGTATCAATCTACTATAACTGTAGGAAACTTCGTTCTCACGAGTTACTGCATTTATCCGAGTGATCCACAAACGACGAAAATCTCTCTTTTGCCTACCTCTATCTCTATAAGCGGAAACCAAAGCTCTCATTTTCTGTTGAGTAATAGTTCGAGTAAGTCTTGAATGAGCCCCTCGAAAGCTTGATGCAAATAAACGAATTTTTGTTCGGCGTCTCCGAGCTGTATATCCTCGTCTAACTCTGGTCATTTAATCAAATTAAACTTTGATGAATAACTAATTGATTTCTGTTCGTTCAGTCATTCTTTTTCCCCGATTCCATTTATAACAAAACGGATTATTCCGATATATAAAATATAAATTCCAATGGCTTTTGCTACTATAACCTTCCCAACCACGATTTTTTATTTCTCAGGCATTTCGCTTGTGTAAATAAGATAATAAAAAAATTTGTAAAATAAATTAAATTATAAATTATTTAAAAATAAATAGTGGATTCCTTCGTTTCTATGGTTACTTCTTAAACGGCGAGGTCCTCTCTATACACCGGAGCTCTTTCTTCCATCCCATTTAATCAATGTTTTTGGTAACTTGTATAGTTCGCACTTTTTGGCTCTACCCATGAATTATACAGTAATAGGTCTTTTCACAATGAGAGCTATCCATACAGTAACGGCATTTAATTATGAAAGTTGGCTAGGTAGCTGACCCTATTAGTCCGTTATTTCAAGAATAGGAGCATAATTGTTTTTTTGCTTCTAAAATAGGTTTTCCCCGCTTAATGGATAACCTTTTGCTACCAATGGAGAATTGATTTTCATCTCAAATAATCGAGGTGGTTGGATTTGCACCAACAGAAACCATAAAATTCATACACAATCAATAGAGGTATATAATACATCTTTTTTTTTTAGTTTAGATAGTAAACAGTATTCTTCCATTTTTTCTTTCCATTCTATCTATTCATTGGTACTAGTCATTGATACTGGAATAATTGTCTCATTTGTTCGAGCTCATGATCTAAACGAGTCGCACATACACCCTAGTACATGTTCCTCGACGCTGAGGGCATCCTCGAAGAGCGGGAGATTTCGTGACATTTCTAATTGGCTGTCTTGCGTTTCTAATAAGTTGTTTAATAGTTGGCATGTTGAATCGTATATATATGATGGGATTATAATGGGCTGGTTTAGATTGATCTTAACCTGATAATTATGAATTTTTCCCTTCAATTGAATGAATATTTTACTTGGTTAAAATCCAAATATTCAATATAAAATCACGGAAAATTCAAATTACGGTTTGAAATGGAATCATGGATTTACACGAGATCCCCAGCATTTTCGACCGCTACAAGATCAATAATGCCATAAGCTTGGGCTTCCGTTGCTGACAGAAAAACATCCCTTTCCATGTCTTCGGATACAACCCATAAGGGGTTGCCCGTTCTTTGTACATAGACCCTTGTGAGGGTTTCGCGAAGTTTCAGTAGTTCTTCTGCTTCCAGGATGAATTCCCCTGCTTGTGTCTCATAAAAAGAACTCGCGGGTTGGTGAATCATAACCCTGATTATATAACATCCATCATGAGCGGCTCCTCTATCTCACACGATTGGTCGAAGGGAAGGAATAAAAAAAAAACAATAAGAAAAAGATAGAATTGAACAACCGTACAGGCATCTTTTGTACATTGCATACGGCTCTGCAATGGAATTGACCTTTCCCTTCCGTCCGCCAAAGAAAGGGGCAAAGGTACCAGAAACAAATAGAATCTATCCGATCCAGATCGTTGAATGATCCATTTACCACCCTTCCTTTCGTAGAAGTCAAAAATACTATGATGGTTCTGTTGCTTTATATATTTCTTATTTATCTTGTCTTTAATTTAGCAATCCCAAGGTTTTTTCTGACCTGATCAATCAAATAAGGTAAGGAAAAAAGATCTTTTTTTTTTTTCTTTTTTATAACATTAATATCAGAAAGGCACTTCTGGTGTGTAAGAAAAGTGGTTTGTGACGCTGAAACAGACCTCCGACGCATAAGATCAAATCGGAAATAACCTTTGTTTCATACTACTATTTCGATACATAATTTCATGTTATGAAAAAACAAAAAAGGTTTGTTCATATCGAACTTAAAATGCCATGCTATTATTACTTATTATTCATGTTCCATATGGCGAAGGCATAGTCTTTTTTTTTTTCAAATAAAAAACTCATTGGCGCCAAGCGTGAGGGAATGCTAGACGTTTGGTAATTTCTCCTCCGACCAGAATGAAAGATCCCATTGAAGCGGCTAATCCCATGCATATTGTATGTACATCAGGTGGCACAAATTGCATAGTATCATAAATAGCTATTCCTGGTACTACCCATCCGCCGGGGGAGTTTATAAACAAATAAAGATCCTTAGTATCATCCTCTATACTAAGATATACCATAAGACCAACAAGTTGATTCGAAATCTCGCTATCAACCTCTTGGCCTAAAAAAAGTA